CGTATAAGGGGCGAGGTATTGTAATGTAGCAGGTGAATCCGCCATTTCAGCTACTACAATAGTGTATTCCATGGCCCCCTCTTCATGGAAAGTAGTTACTACTTGAGCCACAGAGGATGCTCTTTGACCGATAGCTACATAAACACATATTACATCTTGCCCTTTTTGATTGAGAATTGTATCTGTGGCTACTGCTGTTTTGCCAGTCTGTCTGTCCCCAATAATTAACTCTCGCTGACCGCGCCCTATGGGGATCATCGAATCGATAGCAATAAGCCCTGTTTGAAGGGGTTCATATACGGAACGCCTGGAAATTATACCCGGAGCAAGAGATTCAATTAAGCGAGATTCCGAAGCTACAATTTCGCCTCTCCCATCAATAGGTTTAGCCAGAGCATTTATAACACGACCCAAGTAAGCCTCGCTCACGGGTATCTGAGCAATTCTTCCTGTTGCTTTTACAAAACTTCCCTCTTGTATCATCAACCCATCGCCCATTAATACAATCCCAACATTTTTGGATTCCAAATTCAGAGCAATACCCCTAGTCCCTTCTGCAAATTCGACTAATTCACCTGACATTATTCCACCAAGACCTATAATACGAGCAATCCCATCCCCCACTTGAATTACGCGACCGATATTCTCAACCCCTACTTTCCTATTATATTGTTCAATACGTTCGCGGAGAATTTTATGAATTTCGTCGACTCGAAGGGTTGCCATTAGTGTTTCTTGACTCTTTTTTTCGGAAGCAAGGGGAAAAATAATGCCTAAATTCTAAACGAAAGTAGAAGTTCAAGGCCTAATTAATTTAATTATTTCTTCGATTCTATGGCCCCGAGAATGCCAATATTAGCACGAATCGTACGGAAATGCAACTCGGTATTCAAACAACTATTCAGAGTTCCTAGAGCTCCTTGTACGGCCTGTTGGAAAACCCGTTGTCGGACCTGATTCATCGCCCTTTGTTTTTCAAAATAAAGGATTTCGTTTTTAGACTTTTCTAATTGTTCCAAACTAATAGAAGTAGCATTAATCAAATTTGCTTTTTCTCGTTCTATCTCAGAGTATCCATTCATTCGATACTCATCTGCTTCTAGTTCGACTTTCTGTAATCGAACCCGAGCTTTTTCGAGCTGCTCAATGGTCCCTCTACGCAATTCTTCCGAATTTCGAATAGTACTCAAGATTCTCTGTTTTCGATTATCTAATAAATCTTTTAATGAAAGTAGATTATCTTGCTATTAAGTTTACAATTTTTATGATCTCTTCCCGAACCAAACATGAATCTTTCGATTCATTTGGCTCTCACGCTCCTTTTTTTTCTTTTTTTGCTATGGCTATTTCCATATCTTTTTTTTATGTAATGAGCCTATCCTCTATCTTCTCTTTTCTGCTTATATTTCAATATACCGAAACCCATATTAAGAATATAAGACTAGATAAATATTAAGAGGACTCTTCCGCCTAGATAAAAATCTATCATGGTCAGCAAAGTTGTTTCTTTATTTGTATTTGCCCTTTAGTTAATAATTTCAATTTCATTAAGAAAAACTAACTAAATAAATGGAAAATGAAAATTGATAGAATTCTTTTTTTTCTTCAAATCCAAAAAATTTCTCTTTTTTTATTTTATACATAGGTCGTCGATTCGGCATTGGATAAAAAAGGGCAGGGTGCCCTTCTAGTAAATAGTTCAAACCATTTTATCGATATGAGTGTTTTATATCAGATAAATTCTACATTAGCTATTTCCCGTTTAAAGCATTTCGGTACTAATACTAATATAGTTGTAGAAAGAGTACCCCTTTTTGCCTGGACTTCAAGCAGTTTAGCTTTAACCGTGTTAATGGTCTCACATTATTGGTCTATAGAGAATCAAAGTTGATTTACCAATGAGTCGCGAAATGCTATGGTTCTTCCATATGATTTCTGAATTTATTCAGAAGTAATTCGTCGAGATCGTGCACCTTTTTCTTATTTATCCAAAAAATACTAAAAAATATTTTAAAGTGCAGCCGGATAGATCCAATCTATTCTTGAAATAGACAACTCGCACACACTCCCTTTCCAAAAAAAATCAATACACCAACCACTACAGTTAGATTTATTAGATTTGTTGCTAAAATATCGGTATTAAGCCCGAAACTCCCAGCGGATGGCCAGTGAGCTAAAAAAACGAAAGAATGGGTTACATTTTTCATATGCTCTCCTCTTATAGATAGGACGAACAAAGAGCAAAGTTTTTCGATCACTTACTTCGCTCGCCCTTTTTTGATCGGTTTTTTTAATGTAATTTTTTTTAATGCAATTTTTAATGCAAATAGATTCAATCTAATAATTTCTTTTAGATTAAGTCTTAGGTCTCGTTTGACCTGTGAAAGACTCCTTTGTTGAAATGTTCCAAAAATTCCTAAAATAAAAGGAAAAAGACTTTCCACTGTCCTAAACTAAGGACGGGAAGGAAGAAGGCGAGCATATCCTCTAAATTGATCATCCTCAAATCAGCCCTTCCTGGGGTGGGGTATTGTCTGTTCCGATAAATAGGTAATTCCAGGAGTAATAAATAGGAGTAAAGTATTGATATAATTGGAATTGCAGAAGCAAATACCAATTTACTAAAAAAAGAAAAAAGTATCTAATCTAAAGGACTCATTTTCTTTTTTAGGATTAAACAAAAGGGTTCGCAAATAAAAGCGCTAGTGCCACAACTAGTCCATAAATTGTTAAAGCTTCCATAAAAGCTAGACTAAGCAATAAAGTACCTCGTATTTTACCTTCTGCTTCTGGCTGTCTCGCAATACCTTCTACAGCTTGTCCTGCAGCAGTACCTTGACCAACTCCAGGCCCAATAGAAGCAAGCCCTACGGCCAATCCAGCAGCAATAACGGAAGCAGCAGCAATTAGTGGATTCATGGTGAGTTCCTCGTGTCAAAAAAAAAAGAAATGGTTAAGGATACAATCAACCAAGAAATTCTTACTTCTAAGCTCTATTGGGGAGAAGTAACTAAAAAGTACAAATTGAAATGATAATCTGAATTGTCCGAACTACTTCGAGATCTCATTTTTAGTTTCTAATCGTTAGAGGTTTGTGTAAATCCATATGATTCTCATTATTCTATTTCTCTTTCTTTCCAACCAACCACTCTTTCATTCCATTCTTCTTTCTTTACTCTTCGATATCCTTGAGTTCCTATTTTTTCCCCTATCATCTAATCCATAATAAAAGACGAAATAGAGGAAGAACCCCTATTGAAATCGACCTAATCCAAATCCAATAGGAATTAAATCAAGATATACAATTGATAACAATATGCTGCATAGAACTGGATATGGAATCGAATTCCCTCTATATGGAATTCCATATAGAGGGAATTCGATATATCGGATTAGATAATGAATCCAACTTAGGAATATATAATATCCCATATACATTTGTTTCTTCTATTTTGCGTATTTTCTCATTTTCTATTGATGAATCGGATTCTCAAATCATTCCTTAAAAACCCGCACAAAAGATGACTGGACTTATAGACATTAAGGATATAGATCTAGCCTGACTCCGCCCCCCTTAATGCATATATACTTTGACAATTCCGTAATATAGTCTATTCTCTCTCCTACAACTCTAGGTTGTATATTCATACGCATTTCTAACTATTTAATTTAGTTTTCCAACCAAGCGGATTATCTGGAACCATGCATGAATTGAGCTAAGCTAAAAAAAAAGACTATTTTGAAAACTAGTCAATTCAATGATGACCTTCCATGGATTCACCTATATAGGCTGCGGCTAACGTTGCAAAAATAAGAGCTTGAATACCGCTTGTAAATAATCCAAGAAACATGACCGGTATAGGGACTACTAAGGGGACTAAAGAAACAAGAACAACAACGACTAATTCATCCGCCAATATATTCCCGAAAAGTCGAAAACTAAGCGATAATGGTTTTGTGAAATCTTCTAGGATGTTAATTGGTAAAAGAATTGGAGTTGGTTTAATATATTTCTCGAAATAACTCAATCCTTTTTTGCTAAGACCCGCATAAAAATATGCCGCTGATGTGAGTAAAGCTAAAGCAACAGTAGTATTTATATCATTCGTGGGTGCTGCTAATTCCCCATGGGGTAACTTTATAATTTTCCAAGGTAAAAGAGCACCCGACCAATTCGAAACAAAAATAAAAAGGAACATAGTTCCAATAAAGGGAACCCAGGGACCATATTCTTCTCCAATCTGAGTTTTGCTCAAGTCTCGAATAAACTCAAGCACATATTCGAAGAAATTCTGACCGTCGGTCGGGATGGTTTGTGGATTCCGAACAGCTATGATAACTGAACCTAGCAAGATAGTAATTACGACCCAAGAAGTGATGAGTACTTGGGCATGAATTTGGAAACCTCCTATTTGCCAATAGAAGTGTTGGCCTACTTCTACACCCGATATATCATATAACCCCTTGAGTGTTTTAACGGAACATGGTATAATATTCATATTGTCCTCTGATAAAAATTGAACTTCAAAAAAGGAATTCTTTTGATTCAACCATCTCTTTCTCAACTCAGCAACTTGAAGTATTAATCTTATATTTAGGATACCAAGAAATCACATCAGATGATAATATATATCATATCAATACCCTCTAATATATATCAATATTCCCCTTCTTTTATCTATGCAAAACAAAAAAGAATAGTAAGTGATCCCATAAATCTACGCAGTTACCCAAGAATGAACTATTCTTCTTAATCAACGATTTCTTATATAGAGAGAACGGCCCTCACAAATTGCAAATACTAATTTGTTAAGAATCAATCGAATTGAAGTCATAGTGTCATCATTGGCTGGAATCGATATATTTGCGAGATCTGGGTCACAATTTGTATCGACTAAAGAAATAGTAGGAATCCCAAAAATGGCACATTCCCGAAGAGCTATATACTCTTTTTGCTGATCAAGGACGATCACAATGTCCGGCAACCTCGTCATATATTTGATCCCGCCGAGATACCTTTGCAAGGTAGATAATTTTCTCTTCAAGATTGCCACATCTCTTTTTGGGAGATGGTGGAATTTTCCCATCTTTTCTTCTGCTCTTAAGTCTCTAAATTGAGAAAGTCTAGTTTTCGTAATCGACCAATTCGTTAACATACCACTGAACCACTTTTTATTAACATAATGACAACGAGCCCTTATTGCAGCTGATGCTACTAAATCCGCTGCTCTTTTTTTGGTACCAACAATTAAGAAGCTTTTTCCCTGACTTGCTGCATCAAAAACTAAATCACAAGCTTCTGATAAAAAACGAGCCGTTCTAGCGAGATTTGTAATATGAGTACCTTTACGCTTTGCCGAGATGTAAGGGGCCATTTTAGGATTCCATTTCTTAATACCATGACCAAAATGAACTCCCGCTTCTATCATCTCTTTCAAATTGATGTTCCAATATCTTCTTGTCATTTTTTCCACACTTCCTTTTGATTTTTTCTTTTTTTTTCATCCTACCATTCCATTACGGAATTTTTTTCTTTTTTTTTTTGAAAATTAAGAAAGAGCCGAAATAGCTTGAAATAAATAATAATTGTTCTGATGTAACCTTCCACTGAGAATTGGCCATTGATACATGGTATAAACGTAACCTTAATGAATTAACTGACTTCTTTTACTTATTAAATTAAAATAAAAATCTAAAATCTGACCTGTTAGTGTTCTAAGGTCAAAAGTCTAGTTTAAATAAAAAAATCTGCTTTATGTATCCTTAAATCGTATAAATGGGGGTAAATGGGGGTTCTGATGTCTCATAGAAATTGTTTGTTACATCAGAATCAGAAGAAACTAATTCTGTATGGAGAAACAAAATATCTCTCATTTCCGACGCGAATAGATTTTTTTTTTGAATTTCGAAATAAAGGTTCTTGTCTTGTGGGGAATGATGCACAAATTTTTGGAATCCGGTACCAACAGGTATAATCCCCCCCAGAACTACGTTTTCTTTCAGGCCTTTCAACCAATCAATACGACCTCGTAGGGCAGCTTTTGCTAAAACTCGAGCAGTTTCTTGAAAACTTGCTTCAGATATGAAACTTTGGGTATTCAGGGAAGCCCTTGTTATTCCCAATAAGATTGCCCGATAATAGACCGATTCATCCAAAGCTCGTCCTGCTCGTTCTGCTCGTAATAGTCCGATTAATTCCCCAGGTGAAAAAACATTAGACATTCCATCTTCGGAAACCCGCACTTTTGATGTTACTTGGCGTATAATAATCTCTATATGTCTATTATGGATCTGTACCCCTTGGGATCGATAAACCTTTTGGATCTTATTAACCAAAGAGATACGACTTTGGGCTATGGTTAGCTCAGCTCCAATCAAGAATCCCCAGGGGACCCCAAGAATTCTTGGTATACGCTCATTCCAATCCTCAATTCTCCTTTCGAGATTCGGCGATAGTGAATCAATTGAACGCGCTTCAAAGATTTGTTCTACTTTTGGAAGACCTTGCGTTATGTCACTAGATCTCGATTTTTCATATATAAACGTAACTAACCTATCTCCTTTGTAAAGGATTTCTCCATAATGACCATGAACAGTTGCTCCTGTAGTGGCCAAATAAGGCTTAGCTGCTCTTATAACAAAGGAATCAATATTAACAATGCAAATTTGACCAGATTTTTTTATGTGCGATTTAAATAGACATACATTTTCGCAAATAAATTGTCCAAGGTGAATTATTGCCCATGTCTCCTCCCAAGAATCATGATGGAGAAAGTGCCAATTCAAATGGAATGGATCCAACATGATGTTACTATCGAAATTCAAAATCCTTTGATTTTCATCTATTAAAGAGTATTTAAGCCCTTGAAGTACTTGGAGGGTTTGTTTCAAATTGTCAAGGAACAAATATTTTTTTAACAGGATCTGATTATGCGTTAGTAAATAGTAAGATGAAGAAAAATTCGATATACTAGGTACAATAGCGGCTAAGGGCCCAAAAATATCTCGAATAGGAATTCTAGGATTCGATTCTTTTACCGCATTGGGATATTTCGAATTCTTGAATAAACCAATTCGAGAACAGTTGGATGCCGACAAAATCATCAAAGATTGGTATTCTTTATTTCGATTCAACAAGGTGCCAATAGCTTCTTGATGTTGGCTAAGTGATTGAATCTTCGCCTTGGAATAAAAGGAATTGGTGCGATCTAACCTATTATTGGGAATCGGTCCTGCACTTGTCCTATCATACCTTCTTCGTGTATACGAAATAGTGGACTTGACTAACTCAATTCTTAGGAAATCACGAATCAGATCATTTGCTCTTACCTCAACAAGGGAAGCACGAGCCTCCTCTTTTTCTTCTTGTTCCCAATTCACTACTAAGCAAGTTCGAACAAATTGACTATTCGTATGATAAATTCTTTGAGTTAACTTGCTATTTTCATGAGAAATAAAATTGACAAGTCGAAGTTGGAAATTATCCTCTTCTTGCAAGAGATCTTGCGGGAAAAGTGTTGCTAAATTTCTCCCTTCGTCCATTTCATATGCGACTGCAGGTCGAACCGAAACAAAATACTTTTCCTTGCTCTTGAGAATTTTTTTCCGTTGAACATAGACCCAATTTTTCCTTTTTTTTGATTCCTTAGAATCTTTCTTTTCTCTTTCTGGTGGTATCAAACTACCACCTAATATCTTATCCGCCTCTTCAGGAAAATGAATATCTCCGGAAAAGATTTTGAGTTCCGTATGGCTTTTTTTTCTCTTCACTCGGACCAATCCACCTAGTCGACTTCTTGTATTTTTTGTGAGTTGTGTATCCACTCCAATGATACTATTATCAAGTACCTTTAGGGATGAGGATCTCGGCAAGATATGCAGTTCTTGAAGAATGAAAAAAAACCGATCTAGTTCTTTTTGGTATTTTAGACTAAATTCTTTTGTTCCTCGATGCTCAATCAAACCCTCTTTTTTTAAGATGGAATCCTCCTCTGGGCTCCCGTATTCGTCCTCTGAGTCTTCTTCTGAGTCTTCCTCTAAAGTCCCATATTTGTCCTCTGAGTCTTCCTCTAGAGTTCCATATTCGTCCTCTCGGGTTCTATATTCGTTCTCTGGGCTCCCATATTCGTCTTCTGAGTCTTTCTCTCCAGTCCTATATTCATCCTCTAGGATCCCATATTCGTCTTCTAGGGCTTCATATTCGTCCTCTAGGATCCCATATTCATCTTCTAGGGTTTCATATTCGTCCTCTCGAGTCCTATATTCGTCTTCTAGGGTTTCATATTCTTCCTCTCGGGTCCTATATTCGTTCTCTGGGCTCCCATATTCGTCCTCTGAGTCTTCCTCTCGAGTCCTATATTCGTCCTCTAGGGTCCTATATCTAAATTTAACAATTCCTGAACCTTTTTTATCTTTTCTGTATCGTGGATCGTCAAAATAAGCAAAAATAGTATTTCTACATAAAACACCCATAAAGGGTATTTCAATCGAAATCCCCAAACAGGATATTAGTTCTTTCTCTTGTTCTTGATGATATTGTAATGGAATGACGAACCCATTTCTTCGCTTTTTCGCCAACAAATCCGAATTATCTTGAAGAATAGAAGGATAGACAAAATTCCAATGGCCATTGGACATGATTCGATCCGGCGTTGAATAATCAAGAATTTCCCTATCTTTTTTACCAAAAGTATCCAACAGTCTATGTCTTACTTGATCATTAGCCATTGAGAGGTCAAAGAGATATCTTCCGTCAACAGAAAAAGAATAAGTATTCATTTGATCTTGATCCTTGTGGAGCGAAAAAGACGCTATACTGGATCTGCACATACTTACTGACAATATCCATAAATGGCTTGTTTTTGGTAATCGACGAAGATTACCATATTGATATTCGGGCGCATGGTAAACATCAGTACTCCAGTGCATTTCCCCGTCTGATTCGGAATAAATATGCTTTTGTACTTTTTCTTTAAAATGCAAAGTGGACGTTCCGGCACGAATCTCCGCAATTACTTGTTCGGATTCTACATATTGATCATTTTGCACTAGAATCAAGCTTTTTGAGGGAATATTCACACTATATAGAATATCCTGACTCTGAATAGTTACATGCAAGTCTATATAACATAGAAAAGCAGGCTGCCCATGACGGGTACGTGTGGGGTGAACCAAATCTTCATTGAATTGGATTTTTCCATTCGAAGGGGATCGTACAAGGTCGGCAGTACCCCCTGTGAATACTCCGCCAGTATGAAAAGTTCTTAATGTTAGTTGAGTCCCTGGCTCCCCAATTGATTGACCTGCAATAATACCTACGGCTTCCCCCAATTCGACCAGATCGCCATGAGTGGGACTCCGACCATAACATAATTGACAGATCCAAGATGTGCTCCGGCAAGTAAAGGGGGTTCTAATATATATTGGTTGTGCTCGAAATGGTTGTGCTCGAAAGGCAGTTATGAATCGATTGACTAATCCAATTCCAATATCTTGATTTCGAGCGGCAATGCATCGTGAACCAATATATATATCGTCTGCTAATACACGACCAATTAGTGTTTGGACAAAAAGTTTTTCCGTCATCCCATTTTGAGGACTCAAAGAAATACCTTGGATAGTACCACAATCTCTTCTACGCACAATAATATGTTGAACTACTTCAACAAGTCTACGTGTAAGATATCCAGCATCCGCTGTTCGTACAGCAGTATCTACAACCCCTTTGCGGGCTCCGTAGCAGGAAATTATATATTCTGTCAAAGAAAGTCCCTCGCGTAAATTGCTTTGAATAGGTAAATCAATCATTTGTCCTTGAGGATCCGCCATTAATCCTCTCATACCTACTAATTGGTGTACCTGAGATGCATTTCCTCTGGCTCCTGAAAAAGACATTAGATAGACTGGATTAGAAGGATCCGTTATCCGAAAATTCGAATTCATTTCTTGTTTCAAATATTCACTTGTAGCATACCATATCTCAACGGATTGGCGTAATTTTTCTACCGCGTGTACAGCCCCATAATAATAGTGTTTCTCCAAAAGAAAACTCTGTTGTTCCGCGTCTTGCACTAACCATCCCTTAGATGGTATTGTTAAAAGATCCTCGATTCCTAGTGAAATCGATGTAGTAGTGGCTTGATGAAAGCCCAGAGTCTTTATTTGATCCAGTATATGGGATGTATATCCCATTCCGAAATGATCTATTAATCTGCTAATAAGTCGTTTCATAGCAGTTCCGTCTATCTCTTTATTATGAAAGACCAGATTGGCCCGTTCCGCCATACATAAGTACCCCCTTTTTCGGCTGAGTAGGATTCGACAATTGCTGAGTAGGATTCGACAATGGGCCTGAGTCAGTGATTCGAAAATTTAATTAACTTCCTTTCCTTAATCTCAATCTGGATTCGCGCGGCAAAAATGATGATACTAGCGAAATCGGAATGCCCCCCGAAAGGGAGGGGCATCGCCGAATCTAACTTCCTTGTTTAGATAGTGTATGAATAGGCCTGACTAAATCCTTGTATGGCTTCCTCTATTTCTCTATAAAAAGAAATATGACCAAGAGTGCTTCGAATGTATATAGAACGGATTTCTTTTTTTCTATTTCCCACTATTAGATAGTGGGCATAAATCTCATGATAAGTCCCCAAAGATTCATATTGAACTTCAATCGGAACTTCTCTTGACCCAATGACGCGTTGATCTAGTTTCCATCGGAGCCACAAGGGACTGTCTAAACTGATTCGTTTCTGTCTATAAGCTCCCAGTGCATCATAGGAATTAGAAAAATGGGGTTCTTTATCTTTTGTATACTTATAATTATTATTATTGTAATTTACTTTTTGATTTGGATAGTTTCCGCAACTATTATATCTATTTGCACAAATACCCCGACGGTTTCCAATCGTTAATACATAAAGTCCGATAAGCATGTCTTGGGTCGGTACGCAAATAGGATCCCCAATAGCGGGAGATAGGAGATTCATATGAGAAAACATAAGTAAACGGGCTTCCGCCTGAGCTTCCAAGGATAAAGGTAGATGAACAGCCATTTGATCCCCATCAAAGTCCGCATTGAAACCCTTACACACTAATGGGTGTAAACAAATAGTACGCCCCTCCACTAAAGTAGGTTGGAAGGCCTGTATGCCTAATCTATGCAGGGTAGGTGCTCTATTCAACAGTACAGGATGTCCCCGCATAACTTCTTGAAGTATTTCCCATACAATGGGTTCCTTTTCCCAAATTTTCCTTTTAGCAATCCTGACATTAGAAGTAGCGCGTTTCGTGATTAAATCGCGAATTACAAATAGCTGAAAAAGCTTTATTGCTATCTCTAGAGGTAATCCACATTGATGTAATGAAAGCGAAGGACCCACAACAATGACAGAACGCCCCGAGTAATCGACCCGTTTTCCAAGCAGAGTCTCGCGAAACCTTCCCTCTTTACCTTCAATTACATCTGAAAGTGATTTGTATACTTTATTGTGACCATCCCTCGTTGGTTGCCCGCGGGACCCACTATCAAGAAGTGTATCCACGGCTTCTTGTACCAATTTTTCCTGGCACATTACTAAATCTGCTGGCGCTAATTCACTTCTTTTTAATAGATAGGCAAGGTTGTTGTTCCGACGAATAACTCTCTTATAAAGTTCATTAATATCCGAAGTCACTACTTTATCCCCAGACCTATAAACAATGGGTCTCAATTCGGGAGGAAGAACTGGTAATAAGCACAAAACCATCCATTCTGGTTCTACATTTGTTTGAATAAAATGTTTCGCCAATTGCATGCGTCTAATCAAAAAAACTTTTCTTATTCGTCTTTTTCTATCTTCCCATTCATCTCCACTATACCCCTCGTCTTCTAATTCCTTCCATTCGACCAAGGAATTCTCTATAATAATTCGCAAATCCAAATCTGCTAATTGTTCTCTAATAGCACCTGCTCCTGTCGCAATTTCCCGATTTCGAAATGTTGCAAAGCCTGGGGTAGAAAAAAAGGGAGAAATGCTGTGGTTACAGGATGCAATTTCATCTTCGAATAAACCTCGTAATCGTAAGAAAGTAGGTTTTTTAGCGCTGGGCCTAGCAAAAGAGAAATCGCCATATACTAGGCCCTCCAATTTCTTAAGGGGTTTATCTAAAAGGTTCGCGATATAACTAGGAAGACCTTTCAAATACCACACATGAGTCGCGGGACATGCGAGTTTGATGTATCCCATTTGATATCTTCGTATCCGAGAATCAACAAATTCTACCCCGCATTTTTGGCAAAATCTTTCCTCTTCGTTTTCAGCTCCGCTCGCTCGAGAATTTCCACAAGCACAAATTCCGCTTTTTATGGGTCCAAAGATTCTTTCGCAAAACAATCCATCTTTTTCTGGTTTATCGGTTTTATAATGAAAAGTAGAGGGCCTTGTGACTTCGCCAACGACTTCCCCATTAGGTAGGTTTTTGTTAGCCCAAGCCTTTATTTGTTGAGGGGAAACGAGTCCAATTTGAAGTTGTTGATGTTTATATTGGTCAATCATAAATAAGAAAAGAATTTATATTTATTCCGATCAAACTTCCTCCCTATTAACCTGGAAGTTCTTCTCAGATACAAGGAAATGATTCAGTTCTAGAGCCAAAGATCGTAGTTCTCGAACGAGCACTCGAAAAGATTCTGGAGGATACTCGTGATTAGGTACTCTTTTTCCCCAGATCGTAGCATTAAGTATTTCTTGGCGAGCTATAAGATGATCAGATTTATAAGTAAGTATCTCTTGTAAAATATGAGCAACACCAAATCCTTCTAAAGCCCAAACTTCCATTTCTCCTACTCGTTGTCCCCCTTGCTTGGCTCTTCCTCTAACGGGTTGTTGTGTAACAAGTGAGTAGGGCCCAGTAGAACGTCCATGGATTTTCTCATCAACTTGATGAATTAATTTTAAGATATAGGACTTCCCTATTAGAACAGGTTGTTCGGAGGGGTCTCCTGTTCTTCCATCAAATATTCTGCTTTTTCCCGGGTACTCGGGTTCAAATACCCATGGATTTTTTGTTTGTTTACTGGCTTCATATAATTCTGAAAACACAAGTTTTCTTGAAGCCTCTTGCTCATATCTCTCATCAAAGGGTGCTATTCTATAATGTTTCTTTAGCAGATCCCCGGCTAATCCGAGCGAGCTTTCAAATATTTGTCCCACATTCATTCGTGAGGGTACTCCTAAGGGATTGAAGACCATATCAACAGGTGTTCCATCTTGCAAATAGGGCATATCTTGCCTGGGCAAAATTTTGGAAATGATCCCCTTATTCCCGTGTCTTCCGGCTACTTTATCCCCAACTTTGATTTCGCGTTTCTGTAAAATATATACACGAACCATTATGTCTAGGGGGTCCCTCTGGATCCATTTCACATCGATAACGCGCCCTCTTCCACCTATAGGTAGTTTGAGAGAAGTTTCTTTTGAAGTGGATACCTCAAGGCCAAATATGGCCCGTAATAACCCAGCTTCCGCGATATACGACGATTCGCTCGCTATCTGAGGCGTTAATTTACCTACTAAAATATCGCCAGTTTCTACCCAGGATCCCAACCTAACAACTCCATTTCTGTCCAAATTGCGGAGTAAATGTTCTTCTAGATGTGGTATTTCTTTAGTAATTTTTTCAGCGGAGCCTTGGCTTGTCGTATCCGTCTTAATTTCATATTTTCGGATGTGAAAAGAAGTATAAATATCCTCATATACCAAACGTTCGCTAATTAGTACTGCGTCTTCAAAATTGTAACCTTCCCATGGCATATAAGCTACTAATACGTTTTTTCCTAAAGCAAGTTCCCCACCAACTGTAGCAGCTCCCTCCGCTAAAATTTGTCCTTTTTTAATGGATTTACCCCACAGAACCCGAGGTTTTTGGTGCATACAAGTATTTTTGTTAGAGCGCCGATGGGTAACTAAAGGAATACTTATAGTCTTCCCACTACTTGATAAAAGGATCTTGTGACTATCAGTAGAAATGATCTTTCCCTCGCGTTCGGCTATAACGGAAACCCTCGAATCTAGAGCTGTTTGGCGTTCCAATCCAGTTCCAACAATGCACTTCTCGGACCGAGAAAGCGGAACTGCTTGGCGCTGCATATTAGAACTCATTAAAGCCCGATTCGCATCATTATGCTCAATAAAAGGAATGAGAGAACCTCCAATAGAAAAATATTGGAAAGGAAAAATACTTCTAACATGAATCTGTTCCCATGCAATAGTCAGGAATTCTTGACGGTATCTAGCTGGAACAACCTGTTCTTCCTGAATACCCTGATTCAAGGACAAAGAATTTCCTGCTGCTATCATATAATATTCATCTCTATTTGGTGATAAATAAACCACCTGTCTCTCTTTTTTTTCTTTTGCTTTCTCAGATATTTCATAAAAGGGACTCTCTATGGACCCCCACCAGTGGTCAATTCTCGCATGAATAGCTAAGGATCCAGTAAGTCCAACATTGATTCCTTCGGACGTGTCAATTGGACAAATACGCCCATAGTGACTCGGATGAATATCTCGGCTCCGAAAACTTGAAGTTCTCCCCGTCAATCCTCCAGGACCCAAACAACTCACTTTTCGCCCATGAACAGTTTGTGTCAATGGATTGGTTTGATCAAAAACTTGAGATAAGGGGTATGTGCCAAAAAAGGTCTCATAAGTAGTTATTAATAAAATCGAAGTTGAAGTTGGAGTTACCAAAGTTTGTGGAGTCGGTTTCGATTGACGTATGAATACTCTACGGATAGTTTTTTGAACCGCATGTTGTAAACGACCAAGAGCCAGTCCGAATTGATCTTGTAACAGATCCGCAACCGAACGAATACGTTTATTTTTCAAGTGATTCATATCGTCATCGTCAAGTATACCCGTTCCAAATTTCATTCCAATCAAATGATCCGTAGCGGCCAATACATCTCGTGGTAACAAGAATGTATTGTTCTGAGGTATATCAAGATTAAGTCTCCGATTCATATTTCGTCGACCAATCCTTCCTAATTCACATTTTTGTTGAAAAAATTTCTTTTGTAATTCCTCACATAAGGACTCCGAAAATACCAGGTCCCCACCTACACAAGCAAATTGTTGATAAAACTCCAAAATAGCTTTTTCTTTTGACTCAATCCTCTTCTTCTCCTTAGCATTCGGGAAAGATAAGAAAATTTCAGGGTAGGAAACATTATCTAGAATTTCTTTTAGATTCGAACCCATAGCTGATGATAGAACTAGAATAGATATCTTTTGTTTTCTACTCACGCGAGCCCATATCCTTTCTTTTTTATCAATTGCTAATTCCGATCTTCCTCCCCAATCTGATATTATAGTCCCAGTGTAGATAGAAATTCCCTTATGGTCTAATTCCGAGCGGTAGTAAATACCAGGACTTAGCAATATTTGATTGATCACAATTCGGTATATTCCATTTATTATAAAGGTTCCTAAGGAATTCATTATAGGAATGTTTCCAATAGAAATGGTTTGCTTTTGCACATCGAAACCAAAAATTAATCTCGCAGATACATATAATTCGGAAGAATAGGTGAGTGATTCATACACAGCATCCCTTTCTTTTATCGAGGGTTCTAGCAATTGATATCCTTTCGCAAATAATTGAAATGCAATTTCGTGATCTGGATCTTTAATTGTTGGAAACTTCTCAAGTTCTTCTGCCAAGCCTTGATTAATGAACCTACAAAATCCCTCGAATTGGATCTGACTAAATCCGGGTATTGTCGACATTCCCTCATTTCCATTCCGGAGCATCTTAATCTTAAGTTTCCTGTTTATCGAAGAAAAATTCCATTATCAGCTCACTCTTCATCAATCCCTATGGATCGATCTAGCAATTATGGAATCCATATTCTGTTTACTGAATCACATGAAATTCTAGGGAACTCCACATACATATTTCATATATGTATTTCATACATATGAATGGAGACAATTTCGACGAAAGTTCGAATTTGCCAGGGGTACAAATCAAATCGAATGAAAATGAATTGATAAAACATTCCTAGAAAAAAATTCTGCCACTTACACTTTATGATACTAATCAGATTGGATGGCAAAGATTTCTCATTTTATCTCCTTTCTATGAATGGGATAAAGCCATAATATAATAATTTATAAGCACTAGAAAATTTGACTTTAGTTCGATTTAGAATAGCACGCTTTGTTTAATTTCAAAAAAGAATAAGAATTTGAGGGTTCTTTTTTGTTTCGTAGTAGTAGAATTGCTAGAAAATATAGGATTTCCTTGTATAATCCTAAAATAAAGTAAGTCCTTTTTTTAAGTACATGCCAATCTAGTTATCCACCTCTCCACATATCCCTGCTTTTATCGTAATTTCACTTGGGTGGGCCAAGATGGTCAGGTCATACTCTATATCAGACCAAATTTCTTTTTTTTATTCAAGATATTTAATGCAATGAAAAATTAAAGCACGATTCCCCATAGAGATATGTACATAAGGGGGATCCATGGATAATAATGCTGTTCGGACCTGTAGTTTACCTATACACGGATTAGGCATAAATCCATATCTATTTTATTATGCCATTAAAAGGAAGGGGGGAGAGAATACCGATTTAAGAGTCGTTCACTACTGCAATTCAAAAAAAATAGAATTCTAGTTAATGGTTCCAATTTGTTCTGAATTTTGCAGCCTGTGACTGGAAATCCACTTTTTCTCTTTTTTCATCTCAATAGAAAGAAAAGGGAAGTTTTCTAGTGTTAGCAATGTTTGTTTTAAGATAGAATCCATCGAGGAGAATAATAGAAACTGGATTCAAAAAAAGCAGGAATCGATTTTTTGAAAAAGATTGGAAAAAAGTAAGTAGAATTAGATTCAAGATAAAAGAAAGGAGGTTTTAGTAAGAAAACCTGGATGAATACTTGCTCTTTTCTCTATTTTAGATCGGATTTTTTGGCGGCATGGCCAAGCGGTAAGGCAGGGGACTGCAAATCCTTTATCCCCAGTTCAAATCTGGGTGCCGCCTGATCAATAAAATACTTAGGCTTATAGTACTGATCGAACTCAACAAATTCGTACCCTGCATAAGTTGGGGCAAGAGAGTAACTAGGCCTGGCGATACTGGATTTTGAGAATCCATAGTCCTATCCTCAAACTAGGGTTTGTTTTGTCGGTAGTGGCCCAAATGGCTACCAATAAGGATGAGGTTGCGTTTCCTTATTCTTTTATTAATTTTAATTGATTCTTAATTGATTCGATTCGAGAATTAAAAATTACAAGGCTAAGATGTCAGAAATCTTGATATCCAAAGGGCCCCTAAGGGGCATTCCTTTTTTTTTCAATCTAAGATTGAAGAAGGGACTCCACGAAGGAATATCAAGACTTCCTAATTATCATACATTTTATTTATCATACATCTTATGCTACCTACATACACTAAAGTAAGGGCTACTGATTCTGTCGAGAATCAGATTGAATAGGCTGATCAAAAATCAATTTCGGAGTTGTGGATAAAGTCTCCTCATTCTTTCATAGAATGATAGAAGGGCTGTAGGGTTTAGGTTAAAAATAAACATAGGCAAGGTAGGTATCCAATAAATATTTATCTATCCTAATTTTATGGTATATTCTGACGTCCTTTGCTTATAAAAAAAGGGTAACAAAAGGAAGAAAAAATCTTCCTATTCCCGCGTCTTCTATTCAGGACATCATCCCCGTACTCTTTTTTAAGGAAAAGGGCTATGTATCGTATTTATACTTAATGCTCTCCAATTCTACCAGAAATCCTATAAGAATTTGTTAGGAGTAAATTCCTTGAACTGATTCATCCATAGCGTTAGGGCAGAATCCCTTTTTGACTCTGTACCCTTGATTCCACTATGATTATTGATCAATAGTAGAATAATTCCTTCATAGAAATAGGAGACATAATTTACATGGATATAGTAAGTCTCGCTTGGGCTGCTTTAATGGTAGTCTTTACATTTTCTCTTTCACTAGTAGTATGGGGGAGGAGTGGACTCTAGGGATACTACTAATTGATTGAGTAGTCAAATTGTTGTATCAACTTTTTTCTTTAATTGATCGTTTTGCATTAATCATTTTGCCAAACTTTATTCTTTCTCTCTTTCTTTAGTTTTGTTTCACTCCTGTACCTGTAAGAAACTCTTGTAAGAAAGAGTCATTCTATTCTACTATATAGAAATAGAAAGAGCGATTACAGCAATTCCAAATTTCTACTAGAAGTGACGAATGGTTAAAAAAGTTCTATACATAAGAAAATTAGACTTTCTTCCACGGAGCTATTCACAACATATCGCACACTTTCCATTTGTTTTATATTCTTTTCTTATTCTTAGAATAATTTTTATGCTCTTTTGAAGCATCTCGACGCATGTTTAAGCATGAAAGATTCGCTGGTTTTTTCCTTTTACTTTTTTTCTTTTACTTTTTACTATAGTCTATTCTCATATTATTTTTCTCTCCCTCCATGGATTCTTTCGTGAAGAATTGTCTTCGATTTTTTTATTTTTACTTGATTGAAATTAAGTGGATGCAGTGAAAAAAGAAATTGAATTAGACTACTATTTCAATCTACTAATCTATTCTATGTAGATTCAAGATAATATAATAAAAAGACTCTAAAGTGTCGTAGAAAAAACTATATGTAGTTCTTTCTACCACACTTTATGATTCCAACCAGATCCTTTCATTTAAGACTTGGATTTTTATTTTATTTAATCCCTTAATCATTTCTTCAATGATTAATTGGAATTCCAATTAATCATTTTGGCTGACTGTTTTTACATAAATAATAAGTAAAAAGGCAGTAGGAACTAGAATAAACAGTGCAGTAGCAATAAATGCGAGAATATTGACTTCCATAACCTCTTTATTTTTTTCACAATAACTCGGGATGTAATCCCATGGAGAGGAAAAAGGGGTATCCTGTAAATTCAAGGGGAGGACTTGCATTCTGATAATACTGAATCAATTCAATATTATGAATATCGGATCTATCAAATCAATTCATGGTTGAGAGTGGAATAGTATAACATAGGAAGATCCACTTTTTCTTTTCTATATCTATAACCCACGATCTTTCTTATCTTATCCAATTTCCCTTCCTTTTTCTTATAGTTATACATACAATTATGTATGTATGTATTATATGACCGACTTTCTATGGGTCACATAGACATCCAAATAAGCAGTAGAAGTAGAAGTGAGATGGAGAAAAGAGGGCTTAAATAAAAAAAAATCGAATATTTTAATTAATTTAGGAAAAAGGGCGTTTGCTTTGCTTGGTTTTTCTTTTATTTTATTAGGTTACTATCAATATCCACTTTTTGGGTCTAAAGATGAGAACAGATCCATAAAAAAGGAGTCCGCAAATGGAATGAAAATGAGATAGATTCTTTCCAATTAGTCATTGAACATACACAAACAAAGTTGGAACTACAAAATGGAGGGGGCCTGGTTTAATCCAAAAAGTAAAGTACTAATTATATTCAATTAAATTCACTGTCTATGTCTAAGAAAAAACGAATACGATTTATGTATGGATTTCGGTAAAATACCGGTACTCTATTCCATAAGATAAGAGTCGAATAGGAAGTTAAGATGAGGATGGTATCATCATAAGGATAGAGTAATATCCTAAATTATACTAATCCAAGTATGATATGTATGTCTTTCCTTATCAACCGGGAGTAGTGAAAAAAAAATTCCTATAGGCCTCCCCTCCCTCTTTAATGAGAAATGCAAAATAAAAAAAGTGAAATAAGGGTGCCCCATAGGTATTTGATCTTCTCTCCTGCCCCCCCCCCTTTTTCATGGAAAAAGGAAAGATGAATTTCTCCATTCATTGAACCCTAGTTCGGGACTGACGGGGCTCGAACCCGCAGCTTCCGCCTTGACAGGGCGGTGCTCTGACCAATTGAACTACAATCCCCGCGGGGTGTATGGCATACCTATTCTTAAATAGAACCATAAGAAGATTCGATTCGCCTGTCGTACTCTAAGAAATAGACGAATCATATACTACATACCCACATATCATATGTGGGTATAGTGAGAGTGACATAACTAGTATGTAGCGATTTTTTATCGCTAAAAATGGATGATAATCCACCTTTCATTTCAATAAGAAAAACTCTTTTGTTTGTAAAAAAGGAATGAGAGAGATATGGATTAGAAAGAAATTTCCCCCTTTCGCTTTATCCTTTATTTCTATGGATCAGACATTTTATTTTATTTTATGGAAGAAAAACAAATGGATTTAGTTCATATTCACGAAGCCCTAGATTTTTGGGCCGAGCTGGATTTGAACCAGCGTAGACATATCGTCAACGAATTTACAGTCCGTCCCCATTAACCGCTCGGGCATCGACCCAGGAAGAATTTATTCTAGGGTTTTTTAGAATCTATGATTAACCTCCTTTCATAATACTCCCTACCCCCAGGGGAAGTCGAATCCCCGCTGCCTCCTTGAAAGAGAGATGTCCTGAACCACTAGACGATAGGGGCATCACTTCACTAGACGATAGGGCCATATACAACCGCTCGTCATTATACTATAATGATAGTATGAGCAGTTTTTTGGAATTGTCAATATACTCGAAGAGTATAACTAGATCCAAAGCAAAGAGTCTTTCCTACTTTTCTGTTATGCTTTCATAGGATTTTTTTTTTTTGATGGTTAGGTTAATTCACGGATCATTCCCTACTTTTTAGGGAAATTCATTTAAAGGGTATAGAATAAGAATAGATTAATAAAAGGGATTCTAAATTAGTTCAGTACAGGTAGTGATTTGATTGATCTAACAGGAAAAAGAGTCCAATTTGATTTCTTTTTTGTAATTTCCACCCCGTGCTTCATTTAGCGTTCAGACCAAAAATGCATGCATCCCACACTAAGTCATAAAATTCAAGAAAAAATAGAGAAATTTTCAAAAACAAAGAAAAAAAAGTGAATAAATAATAAATTTAGTAGAAAAGTACTTTATAGGATTCGAACCGATGACTTACGTCTTACCATGGCATTACTCTACCACCAAATAAAAAGCCCTTTATCGGATTTGAACCGATGACTTATGCCTTACCATGGCATTACTCTACCACTGAGTTAAAAGGGCTTTTTATTCAATTCAAAAATTAGCCACTTCGATTTCTCATTATGAGTCTACTGCATAATGTACATAATATATGTATATATAGAGATATATGTAGAGATTATATATGTATATATCGAGATATAGAAGTTTATTCATAGCGAGGTTCAAAATCTTGAGAGTTCAAAATCTTGAGAAAATCAAGAAAAATAAGAAAATCTTTCATATTCTCTCTTATCACTTGCACAAAGTAGAGGTTTTTTTCTTTTTTTTTTTTTATATATAAAAAAATACATATAATAAAATACGTGAAGAGAGAGTTGACACAATAAAAAATTCTTATTAGTATCCGATATACTTGAAGAGGGTAAGTTCATAGGTATGTAAACATGATCTCGGACGACTCACCAAACCAAAGCCCAGAAGTTCTATTTTTTAGAAGAGGAGAACAAATATGTATCAATTGTTGAATTGGATACAACAATGGAAAAAAAAAAGGCCAAAGGGGCAATAAGAGCTGCTGTTAAAAAAACGGTAGACTTTGTTTTTTTTTATCTTTAGGCTATTGACTTTTCACGTGCTCAGAACGTTCTGCAGAATTAGGGACTTTTTTCTTCTATTGGCTGATCTTATGATGAGAACTTTCTCCATTTATGTTTTATTTCCTCTAATTCTAATTGGGTAGGGTATAAAGGAATTCGCGCTCTTCATATACCCATATGGTTGGGTATTAATTTTCAGTGATATACTTCTTGTCTGTTTTGGTGAGAAATTGAAACTATTTTTAACAGGCATCTCTTAGAAAAACCTTCGAGTTCAAAACTTTTCCATTTTTCTTAAAAAGTTTTGGACGGATTTGTTGAAGCGATTTTTAACAGGTACCCCTTCCTTGGAAGGGGGGTACTTTAATATTCTCCAAGGATTCTGGTTGGTGCATTTTGAACAAACTATGTTGGAGTTTTAGCAACAATTTGCTTGTAAAAAGTGGGCAGTCAAATTTATACTGCAGAGTATAAAAATTATTCTACTGCCTGCCCAACAAAAAATAATAAACCATACCCTACATACCTAACTCCTCCTGGCTATGGGTTTTCTGTTTCCGAAGATTAGGAAAAAAGGAGGATTCTGGAACCCTAAAGGTTCGATGGTATATGGATATGGAAAATATAAGATTCCCGATCCTAGCGGGAAAAGGAAGGGAACAGATACCCAATATGATTCTTGGGAGGAACATTTGGTAACGGTCTTGGTCCTCTATGCTCTTTTTTATGTGTTCTTAGTTCTATTCATCTTCTTTGATTCTTTTAAACAAGAATCTAATAAACTAGAATTGAGTGGAAAAGAGGAGAATAAATTGGTAAATGGAGAGGATCGACTAACCAGAGACATTTAGGATCTTCTTTACATCAGGTAAATCCGTCGGGTCCTGTCCGCTTCTCCGTTTAAGTTACGACTCTTTGTTTCTTGCTTCTCTCAAGCCATAGGGAAAGTCTATGATGAATTTTTAAAATGCATCTCACTCTTTCTCTACGGCTCGGACTTCATGATAAGTGGGGGAAGAAAGAAAACATCTTCCCCAATTTCTTTGTTCAGAATTGAACAAAAAAGAAAAGGAAGAAAGGGATTTATGGGGGCAGTGCTGCTCCCTATATCTCCTAGTGTATATTGTAGGAATAATCAAACTATTCCTTAGAGCAGTCTGGCACACTTACGTCCTCGCAAAACAAATAATGATCATTGTAGTCGTAACCGTAGAATATGACCCTAATCGAAATGCATACATTTGTCTTATACACTATGGGGATGGTGAGAAGAGATATATTTTACATCTCAGAGGGGCTATCTAAACCCTAAAGCTAAAGTAAAGGCCCGCGATCGAAGTACCAACAGCTCACTGTCATGAACCTTCTCCATTTGATTCAATAAGGGGGAATTAGCCTCCTTCTCGAATGGCTACCCTTGACAAAGGGTAGCGTTGGTATCATAATCTACATGTAGCGGGTATAGTTTAGTGGTAAAAGTGTGATTCGTTCTATTAATAACTGAATTTGAAATGATATACTTAAGGCGTCCTTAAGTTTTTTATATTCCGATGAAAACTTTAGTTCTTATAAAGGATTTAATCCTTTTCCTCTCAATAGCATATTGAGGAAAAATATACATTCTCGCGATTTGTACCCAAAAACTAATTGAAATTGCATCCAAAATACAAATTGGATTATGAGTACAGAGTCGCGAAGCATAATTTTGCATTGGATTAAGTATTCCAATTTTAAAAATATGAGTAAAGGATCTATGGATGAAGATACAAAAAAGTTTATTTCCAATCGTAACTAAATCTTCTTTTGTTAAAAAAGGAAATGGAAGCCAAATAGCTAAAAAACGGTAGTTTTGGTTTACTAGAACCATCAGCATATTGTTTCAGCTCGGTGGAAACCTAATTCTTTTCCTCAGGATCTCTTGAATGAAATTAGGGAACGAAGTAAGTAGATTAGATAGATTTAGTAGAATTTCTATCTCCTACTCTATAGGGATCATCTAGAAAGCGGAGAGCTTTGGTTCCATTCAGATAGAAAAGCTGACATAGATGTTAAGTGGTGAGAATATCCATAAAGGAGCCGAATGAAATCAAAATTTCATGTTCGGTTTTGAATTAGAGACGTTAAAACTAATCAACCAACGTCGACTATAACCCCTAGCCTTCCAAGCTAACGATGCGGGTTCGATTCCCGCTACCCGCTCCATTCTGTATAAAAGGACTATTCTATTTGTCTAGACATGGTAGAGTCCTGTATTCAACCTTTTTCGTCCACCAGTTTCCGTCCCTCCAGAGCGGAGTAGAGCAGTTTGGTAGCTCACGAGGCTCATAACCTTGAGGTCACGGGTTCGATTCCCGTCTCCGCACTTAGCAGTCTATATAAAAGGACTATTCTATTTGTATAGATATGGTAGAGGGCTGGGCGGTATCCAACCCTTTTTTATTCATTAGTTCCCGGCCCTAAAGGGCCAAATGGAGCAGTTTGCGAAGTCACTTGCCCCTACAAGAAGAACTCTCAAGGCTCCTTCCTACCCTGCAGAAAAGAAAAAAGAAATGAAAGAAAGGCACAGTCTACCTCCCTTCCCTTTAAAAGCAGTTTGCTAGTTGTTTGTCTCGGTGAATCCCCAATTTAGGGAGCCCTGTTGGCGAGTTCGATTCCCGCCTCCGGAGCCCCTTTTTTTTGAGTGGGGTGCAAAAGAAGGGTAAGATAGTAAGGGATACGGTACTAGACTAACACCTACTTAATTTAATATAAGTAGTTAAGTAGTCAACTAGACTAAATTTTTTATCATAGTACCTTACTAAATTAAGCTGGCGAGCGGCGGGAATCGAACCCGTATCTTCTCCTTGGCAAGGAGATGTTTTACCATTGAACTACGCTCGCTACGGGATCCATTTTATAGGGTATATCCGCCTGGGTCGACCGTCTATGTCTGGGTCGACCGTTTCATTTTCTATTATATTAGAGTTTTCTTTTTTTTAATTGTCTGTCAATCAATATTCTAATGTTGTCTGTCAATCAATATTCTAATGGCAATGGAATTTCATAATAATGAAAGAGAAGAGGTAGCAATTCGGAACGCAAATTGCATTTTAATGCGTCTCACAATTCCAATTTTTTCGAAGAAATGGCCTTTTTATTTATTTTGTATCGGGCTACTAAATACTAAACAAATTTAAGAAATGAGAGAATTCAGAATAGCTACCAGAAAGACTAGTCCAATCCATAATGATGTACCGGAAAATACAACATTTTTATTATTTGACCAACCATCAGGAGAAGCAAATACAAGGGGTACACTAATTACTAACACTGAGGAAGTCGCAATTAATGCAAAAACAGCT